CTGAATTATTCGATTAGAATTGGAATTGTCAATTCATCCAGAACTTCTTATCTTGGGCGAAACAAGAATTGATTTTAATTAAATCAAACCTCATAGAGTTTGTTTGCTGTGGGACATGTCTTGTTTAATTTAAAGATTCATTCAACAGAATCCTACTTACATTTATTTTTTATTTCGATTCTATTTAGATATGATGTAGACATAAGATGCTCTTATACAAACAAAACTCTTTCACTTTGTCTGGGTTTCTCTATATATTATATTGGTTTTTCTTTTTTCTAATTAATTACTATTACAATTACTATTATATATTAGTATGTTATATATATATATATATATTGACAATAATATATATTGACTATATATATAAGTATATATAATTATATTCATACTATATATAGATATAGTATGAATATACTATGCTATGAAATATGAAATGATAGTATGAAATGAGATAATGGTGATATAATGAAAATAAAAAGATTTCAGTAGTCATATGGGGTAAAAAGTCTAGGTATTTCTAGTATATTCTACTCAAAGTATTATTTTCATTAAAATCCAGGTAGAAAATCATTGTTTCTATTGATTCGATACGAACGAATACGTAAACATAATCTAATGCATCGAACGATTATATTTTAGCCCCTTTCCTTGTCCTAGATTGAATTTCTATTTTTATTAATTGATTTTATTCAATCCGTTGAGTTGTGAGGAACCTTTACATATAGCAACTCATACCTTTCTATACCAAAAAGAATCAGAAACTTTGAACCTGTACTATCCCACTGACCCTCTCAGAAATAAAAAAAATCGAGTTATTTCATTAGAGTTAGAATGAAAGGATCATTCCATTTCGTACCAATCTCTACTCTAGTACTAAAGAAAGATAGAAAGATCGCGATTTGGGAATGAACCAAAATACTTGTTTGTTTTTTGTTACGGCAATAACACTTAGAATAACACTTAGTAAGAACAACCGTTGTGTAGCGCGGGTTTGTTTTACAGCAAACCCGCGCTACACAATGAAAGATAGCACAAAGTGGTATAATCGACAAAATCGTAAATGATCCACAACTACATATAAGATCTTTCTAATAGAAAGAATCACACATTATCGAACGATTCGACAGACCAAATCCCCCAACCAATTGGTTGGGTCAGGTTGGAGTTTTTAGACAGCATCATGTCATGATTTTAACTTCATAAATTAAGTGAGATTGGGTATACCAAAGCAAAAGTGTATCACTAACTCTTTGATCGTGGACAGGAAAAAGTCATATGTAATTCATCCACGAAAATTAATGAAGAGGGATGGGTATTTTATCCGAGATTTGACAAATACTGTTGAGGAAATAAAATCTATAAAAAAAAAGAATGTCTATACAAAAACAAAAATAGAATGTATTAGGGCTATACGGACTCGAACCGTAGACCTTCTCGGTAAAACAGATCAAACTGATTATTATCAAAATGATTCGAACTGTTTCAAAGACCCAACATGCATTTTATTTTGTTGCATTGGGCTCTTTCATTAACTGATGAAAAGATTCAGTTAGTCCACCATATTTTTTCTTTCCTTTACGGGAAGATAAAAGGATAATGAGATGGCTCCATGTGCTCTGATTCATTATTTGTATTCTAATCTGGGAGCAATACCAAAGTGTTTCAAAGAAGGGTTACCTTGACTTAGGTCTGCCTCCGGCCTAAATCAACCTAAGTTAAATGGAGTCTCTACCGCTCCGCTGCAAGAGTCAAATATGAGACTTCATACACCTTAAAGTTCATAGAACGAAAAGAGGTTATTTTGAGGCCCTTAAACTCATTATGCCTGGCATTGAATGGGCTGAGTATTAACCTTATCAACTATCAAGGGTTCTATTTGGCACCTGAACTCGCACCTGAATCAGACCGAACCAAATATTTGTCATGCTATTGTTCTCTTGTTCCCTCGAATTTAATTTATGGAGTAAGACATCGATTTCTCAATAAGAGAAATTATGTTCATTGCATAATTGGCTCCCTTGAAAAGCGTTGGCGCACGTGTAAACGAGGTGCTCTACCTAACTGAGCTATAGCCCTTGTTCATAGATATCTTAACATATAGATAATTTATTGTCAAGGTGTATATCCCATGATCCCACATGATAGTTCTATGGCCCGTTTACTGTTAAAACGGATTGATATTGCTTAGAAATGATATTCTATCTATAATTCCCGAAGTAATGGGTCCTTTTTTTGGTGATAAATGACCTACTTAACTCAGTGGTTAGAGTATTGCTTTCATACGGCGGGAGTCATTGGTTCAAATCCAATAGTAGGTAGAACTTATTAGATACCGGAGTCAATGGTATCTAATAAGTTTTTCTACCATCTTCTTTTTTTCGTTGTATCAGATTAGACTTGATTGTGTTCAATTAGCAGAATGAAAATGTGGTGTATATATATAGATATAGTATAATAAATAACTTCCACTTCTAAATATTAAATATAAAGAACTTCT